AGAAAGTTGCCTGATTAAAGGAATATTCTGATAGAATATCTAAAGTAAATTAATTTACCCTTTCTATAAAAATATAGTTCACTTATAAAAACTAGATCTAACTAGTACCTAAGAAATCAAAATTCTTTATGCTAAACAACATTCTATAAAAAGATAAGCTAAGTAAGCTATTGGGCCCATAACCCAATTATGATTTATATCTCTTTTTAATTAAATTAAATATATCAAAATTAATTTTTATAAATGTAATTTCATTAAGAACCTTACTTTCTTTTAGAGTAAATAATTGATTAACTATATGAATTCTAATAGAATTGGTTTTATTTATATTTATCCCCCTGATAACTAAAAATAAAATCAACGATCAATCTATAAAATATTTTATTGTACAAAGATTTTCATCTTATCTATTTTTATTTTCAATAGTATTTAATAGAATTAATGAAACCCCATTAGATAGATTAATAACCCTAATTAGTTTATCAATAAAAATTGGCTTAACCCCCTTCCATTTATGAAAACCTGAAATCATAAATAAATTGTCATGGAAAGAATGTATTTTATTGACCACCCTAATTAAAATTACCCCACTAATTTTAATCAATAAAATTTTAACCTTAAAAATATTAGTACTACCCCTGGTATTAAATTTATTTGTAGGTTCCTTGACAGGATTAAATCAATTAAATTTAAGGAAAATAATAGCATTTTCCTCAATTTTTAATTTATCATGAATAATTGCTTCATTTTTAATTAGAAAAAAAATATTAATTACATTTTTAAGCTTATACTTTTTTTTAAACGTAAAAATTATAATATTATTCAAAAAAAACAACCTAATTTTTAAAAATCAATTACTATTTACAGAAATAAAACCTAAAATATCTATTAATTTAAGATTTTTATCAATTAGAGGACTCCCACCTCTAACAGGATTTTACCCTAAAATCCTAATTTTAAGTGAATTAATTCAATACTCAAAAATTCTAGTAATATCAATAATTTTAACATCATTAAGATCAATCTTTATATACATTCAAATAAATACATCCTCCCTCACAAATTTTTTCTTAAAAAAAAAAAATTTTAAATCATCGATTTTAGTTAACTTTACAAGAATTAATTTATTAATTTTTCCCATAATAATATACATGTGGAGAAATTAAGTTTTAGGAAAATCCCATCTTTAAACTTGCAATTTAAAATCTTTATAGACTATAAAACCTAATAAAAAATAAATTTCATTTTCAACATTTACTTCACCCAAGGTTTTAAGTTAATCAAACTATTAGCCTTCAAAGTTGAAAATATTATTTTAAATTTAAGCCTTATTAATAGGAGGAAAAAATCCTTAAATAAATTTACAGTTTATCACCTAAGTCAGACACCCTATTTATACCTGATGAAAAAATGAATTATATCTACAAACCATAAAGATATTGGTTCACTTTACTTCATTCTAGGTATTTGATCAGGACTTATTGGTACTATAAGAAGAATTTTAATTCGATCTGAATTAGCTCAACCAGGATCTCTAATTAAAAATGACCAAATCTATAATGTTTTAATTACATCTCATGCATTTATCATAATCTTTTTCATAGTTATACCCATTTTAATTGGGGGATTTGGAAATTGACTTGTACCACTTATAATTGGTGCCCCTGATATAGCATTCCCACGAATGAATAATATAAGATTTTGACTACTTCCACCCTCACTAATTCTTTTACTTTCCAGTTCCCTAGCTGGAATAGGTTCAGGAACAGGATGAACTGTTTACCCTCCACTTTCTAGAATTTCTTCACATTCAGGACCTTCAGTTGATTTGACAATTTTTTCCTTGCACATTGCAGGTGTAAGATCAATTATAGGAGCCATTAATTTTATTTCAACAATTCTAAATATACGGTCAAAAAATATTTCACTCGAATTACTCCCCTTATTTTGTTGATCAGTATTAATTACAGCTTTACTTTTACTTCTCTCCTTACCAGTGCTTGCAGGTGCAATTACTATACTATTAACCGACCGAAATATTAATACTTCTTTTTTCGACCCCACAGGGGGAGGAGACCCAATTTTATACCAACATTTATTCTGATTTTTTGGTCACCCTGAAGTTTACATCTTAATCCTTCCAGGATTTGGTTTAATTTCACATATTATTATACAAGAAAGAGGGAAAAAAGAAACTTTTGGGTCAATTGGAATAATTTATGCAATAATTTCAATTGGAATTTTAGGGTTTATTGTTTGAGCTCACCATATATTCACAGTAGGTATAGATATCGATACACGAGCTTACTTTACTTCAGCTACTATAATTATCGCAGTCCCCACTGGTATTAAAATTTTTAGTTGACTAGCAACAATTTACGGATCCAAAATTTCATTTTCACCTCAAATAATTTGATCAATAGGATTCATTTTACTTTTTACAGTTGGAGGTTTAACCGGAGTAATACTAGCAAATTCATCAATTGATATTATTCTTCATGATACTTACTATGTTGTAGCCCACTTTCACTATGTTCTTTCAATAGGAGCAGTTTTCACAATTATTGCAAGATTCATCCACTGATACCCTCTTTTCACAGGTAGATCAATAAACAATAAATGACTTAAAATCCAATTCTTTTCCCTATTTGTAGGTGTAAATATCACATTTTTCCCCCAACATTTCCTTGGACTAACCGGTATACCACGACGATACTCTGACTACCCAGACATTTACACATTATGAAACTTAATTTCATCAATTGGTTCCCTAATCTCATTAATTAGAATTTTAATACTAATATTCGTTATCTGAGAAAGTTTAGTATATAAACGAGTCACAATTTTTAAAACCAGAATAGCTCAATCTATAGAATGGAAAATAAATATACCCCCATCTGAACACTCATTTAACGAAATTCCTATAATGTCAAAGTTCTAAAATGACAGAATAGTGTAATGAACTTAAAATTCAAAAATGAGATTTTTATTTCTTTTAGAAATAAAATGAACTAAATTATACCTTCCAGATGCTAGAAGACCAACAATAGAACAATTAATCTTCTTTCATGACCATACAATATCAATTATTGTTTCAATTACTATTTTAATTTCAGTATTATTAAATTCATTAATTTTAAATAAACTAATCAATTTAAATTTAACTGAACATCAAATTATTGAAACATGATGAACTATCATCCCAACAATGATTCTTTTCCTAATTGCAATTCCTTCACTAAAAATTTTATACTCAATAGAAGAATTAATTAACCCCTCAATTTCAATTAAATCAATTGGGCATCAATGATACTGATCTTATGAATATTCAGATAAATTTAAAAAAGAATTTGATTCCTATATAAAATACTCCAATATCAACAACTTCCGCCTTTTAGAAGTTGATAACCGACTTAAATTACCTTTCCTAACTCAAATTCGTATAATTTTTTCATCAAATGACGTTTTACACTCATGAACTATTCCATGCCTAGGTTTAAAAATAGATGCAGTCCCAGGACGATTAAATCAATCAAGTTTAATAGTTAAAAAACCAGGTCTATTTACAGGTCAATGTTCAGAAATCTGTGGGACAAACCACAGATTTATACCAATTATAGTTGAATCAATTAAAATCAACAATTTTATTAAATGAATTAATTAACCATTAAGTGACTGAAATTTAAGTAATGGTCTCTTAAACCAATATATGACAAGTCCATAAATGTCCTTAATGAAGGAATTAGTTTAAAAAAAACGTTAATGTGTCAAATTAAAATTACTATTATAATGTATTTCTTTATACCACAAATATCCCCATGCAACTGAATATTTATATTTTTATTTATCAACCTAATAATTACATTAATTAAATTAAATATTTTCTTCGAAAAAAAATAATAACAAACCTATTCTCATCTTTTGACCCAAGAACAACATTTATTATCCAATTAAATTGAATTTCATTAATTTTAATTTTTTTATTTATCCCTAATAAAATATGACTATTGGAATCACGAAATTCAATAACAAAATTAATTATTTTAAATTTTATTGAAAAAGAAATAAATTTTATCTATTTTAATAAACAAATCATTAATACACTTAAGTCAATCTTTTTATTAATTTTAATCATTAACCTTATAGGATTAATTCCATTTACATTTACCCCAACCAGACATTTATCTATTTCAATAGCTATAGGTTTACCCCTATGAATTGCTTTCATAACTTTTAGATGAATAAACTTTTCAAATACTATATTTACACATCTGCTACCAATAAATACCCCACCACTAATCGCACCATTAATGGTATTAATCGAATCCCTAAGAAATATTATCCGCCCAATCTCCTTAAGTGTACGATTAACAGCTAATATAATTGCAGGGCATCTATTGATAACTCTGTTAGGTAATATTAACAAAATTAATTTAATGCCAATAATTTTAATTCTACAAATAATTCTTCTGAGTTTTGAAATTTCAGTAGCTTTTATTCAAGCCTATGTATTTACCATTTTATTAACAATATATTCATCAGAAATCCCCTATGAAAAAAAATCACCCATTCCATTTAGTCTCCAAAAGACCATGACCTATTTTATCTTCATTTTCATTAATATCCACCATAATTGGATCAATTAATTTTATTTTATTTAAACAACTTGAATTATTAACAATTTCAGCCACAATCCTAATTATAAACTTATATCAATGATGACGAGATGTAAAACGTGAATCTAGAATTAAAGGTGATCACACTGCAATTGTAAAAAAAATAATTAAAATAGGTATAATTATGTTTATCATTTCAGAAATTATATTTTTCTTATCATTCTTCTGAAGATTTTTCCACTCAAGCCTAGCTCCTAATTTTGAACTAGGGCTTAAATGACCACCTAAAGGTATCCAACCATTTAACCCTACAGAAATTCCCCTATTAAACACAATTATTTTAGTAAGATCAGGAGCATCAATTACATGAGCTCATCATTCATTAATTAGAATAAAATTAAAACAAACAATCCAAAGTATAATTACAACAATTATACTAGGAATTTACTTTTCTATTCTTCAATGATGAGAATATATAAATTCAACATTTACAATTGCAGATTCAACATTTGGGTCAACATTTTTTTTAACAACTGGATTTCACGGTATTCACGTAATTATTGGTACAATTTTTATTTATACAGCCCTGGAAAGTGTAAAAACACTTAAATCAAATTTAATTAATCATTTAAATTTAGAACTAGCAGCTTGATACTGACATTTTGTTGACGTAATTTGACTTTTTTTATATTTAATTATATATTGATGAAATAAATTTTTCTTTAGTATAAAAAGTATATTTAACTTCCAATTAAAAGGTTTAGCTTAAAGAAAAAATTAAAATAATCATAAGTATTTTAATTTCATTCATCCTAGTGTCTTTTCTTATAATTACCTCATTCTTAATTTCAAAAAAATCATATTTAGATTTAAATAAAGCCTCACCATTTGAATGTGGATTCTCTAATTTCTCATCCCCACGATTATCTTTTTCTATTCACTTTTTCATAATTGCAATTATTTTCCTAATATTTGATATTGAATTAGCTCTTATACTTCCAATGTTTATTTCTATAAAATTAATAAATTCAATTGTATGGTTTTCATCTAGATGAATAGTTTCTTCTATCATTACATATGGATTATTCCATGAATGAATGAATGGAGTTATTGAATGATCAATGTAACAGGAGAATAGTTAATTATAACATTTAAATTGCAATTAGAAAGTACAAATATGTTTCTCTTAATTTAGTAAAGAAGTAAAATTACAATTGATTTCGACTTAATTTAAGAGATTAAATCTCCATACTTTAACTAAAGCTAAAAAGAAGCATTTTACTGTTAATAAAAAAAATGATTTATAATCTAGTTAAAAGAGATTATATTAAGAAGCTGCTAACTATCTTTTTTACATTAAATTTGTTAATCTCTTATTTATGTAGTTTATTTAAAACAAATTATTTTCAATAATTAAAAAAATCTAGTTTCTTAAATTATTTAAGACAAAAATGTATCTAAACATTTTCAATGTTTAACTTTTAATTAAGCTACTTAAATAAAAAAAAATCAATGTAATTAATGTAAAAAAAATGAAAGAAATTATATAAGACTTTAAAGAACTCAATATTAATTTATTTAAATATAAATTAATAGTTTTTAAACAGAAAACTAAATTTAAAGAAACTAAGTATTCTGTCCAACTAGACTCAATAATTATAAATAAATAATAACTTCAAGTGTAAAATTTCGACAAAATAAATGTTGAAGAAAAAAAAGGTAAAAACCACATATTACCAAAGAAAAAAATTAAAAACCTAAATATATTTAAATTTAAATAAGTAAAACTATTTAAATAAACAAAAAAATAGATAAAAAAATAAATAATTAGATACTTAAAATATCAATCAAAAACATAAATGTATCTATTATCTATTATTCAAAATAAAAATGAACCTAAAGTTACAGAGAACCCCAACAAAATTAAACAAGAAATCTTTATATTAAAATAATCTATTAAATTAAATAAATTTCCCCCCACATGAGAAACATAAAGAAAATAAAAAAGACGAAAAGAATAAATTAAAGTCAAATAAATAGAGAAAAAAAAAACTAATATATATATAAAATTAATTTCTGACAAAATACAAAGTTCAACAATTAGATCCCTTGAAAAAAAACCTGAATAAAAAGGTAATCCACATAATCTAAATAAAGAGATCAAAAAACAAGATCTAATTAAAGGACTTTGTAAACTTAAATTTCCCATAAAACGAATATCTTGAGTACCTATAAACCCTCTAATAAATATACCTGAACATAAAAATAAAAGAGATTTAAAAACAGCATGAATTAATAAATGAATAAAACTTAAATAATAACAACCTATTAAAACCACAAAAATTATAAAACTTAACTGACCCATAGTAGAGAAAGCAATAATTTTCTTTAAATCATTTTCATATAAAGCCCCAAAACCAGAAAGTAAAATAGTTAAAAGAGTCAAATTAAGTAAAAATAAATTTAATAAACCTGTAACAAATAAATTAAAACGAATTAAAATATAAACCCCGGCGGTCACTAAAGTTGAAGAATGTACTAAAGAAGAAACAGGTGTTGGAGCCGCTATAGCAGCAGGTAACCATCTAGAAAAAGGAAATTGTGCACTCCTTGTTAAACAAGCTAAAACTAAAAATATAAATATAAAGTAACTTAATTTACTAAAAGTTAACAAATAAATATAATGTCAACACCCATAATTAAAACATCAACAAATACACAAAATTAAAAACAAATCACCTAAACGATTAATTAATAAGGTTAAATACCCTGAACTTAAACTTAAATAATTATGATAATAAATAACTAAACAATAAGATACCAAACCCAACCCATCTCAACCTAACATTAAACAAATTAAATCTGGTATTATAACCAATATAAATATACTTAAAACAAATAAAAAAACTAAAAAATAAAAACGAACAATATAATAGTCACCCCTTATATAATCCAAACTATATAAAAAAACACAACCAGAAATCAAAAAAACAACCGACAAAAAAATTATTCTTATTCAATCTAAAAGAATTACCATTGAAAAATTACAAGAGTTTAAAAAAAAAAAATTATAATATAATAAATAAACAAAGTCATAAATATAAAAATATAATCCTACTCACATAAAAAAAATAAAAAAAAAAAAAAAAAAAAAATTCACGTTTAATATAAATAACACTATTATATCACATAAGATCTTTATTTTCACATAATAAAATTTTAATTAAACTAATACAATTTTAAACAAAAAAATTTAAATTTAAAATAAACATGTATAAAGGAAACAAATGTATAAAAAATCCTAAAAATTCACGTAATAAGCCAGAATCTATGCAAATTAATAAATTTCTAAACCCCCCATGACAAATGAAAGAAAAAAAATTAACCATAGCACAAGCAGAAAAAAATAAAGAGAAAAAAAAAAAAAATAAAGTTAACTTACTCCATAAGAGTAAAGAAAAACAAATAAAGATTTCAGAAATTAAATTTAAACTTGGGGGGCAAGATATATTTCTTACAATAAGGAAAAAGAAAAATATTATATAAGAAGGCATAAAATTAATTAAACCCTTCATTAAAAATATTCTACGAGAACCAAAACGATCAAATAAACAACCAATTAAGTAAAATAAACCTGAAGACACTAGCCCATGACTTAATATTAAATATAATGAACCAAAATACCCGTATCTAGTTAAAGTCATAAGACCACAAATTACTAGACTTATGTGTCTAACTGAAGAATAAGCAATTAATACCTTAAAATCAGTTTGAAATACACAAAATAAACTTACATAAACTGAACCAAGTAAACTAATTGAAATAAAAAAATATGAATAATAAATAACTAAATCAGTAAACAAGTATAAAACACGAATTAAACCATACCCCCCCAATTTCAATATAACACCAGCCAAAACTATTGAACCCATAGTAGGAGCCTCTACATGAGCCCTAGGTAATCATAAATGAAAAAAAAACATAGGCAACTTTACTAAAAAAGAAACAATAAAAAATAAATAGATATAAACATTGACTAAATTTAATAAACAACCAAAATAAAAATAACCATACAAATTTTCTATCCATAAAATTAATAATAATAAAGGTAAAGAACTCACCAAAGTATAAAAAAAAAAATATAAACTAGAAAACACCCGCTCAGGCTGATAACCTCATCCATAAATTAAAATAAATACAGGTAAAACTCTACATTCAAAGTAAAAATAAAATATAAAAAATGTTAAACTTATAAAACAAAAAACTAAAAAAAATAATATGATAGAAATAATTAACCTTAATATATCAAAATATAATAATTTTAAATTTAAAGAAGCTAAAAGCATTAAAACAAATAACCAAAAACTTAAAAGCAATAAACAATAAGAATATTTATCTAAACCTAAATTTAAAGAAATAAATGTAAAAAATGAATAAAAATGAAATTTTAAAATTATATAAATAAATATAAAAAAAATTAAATAAATTAAAATGTAAATATTTATTTTTAATCTGATTAGGGTCATAAAAAAAGTTATTATTAAAATTCCTAACATAACCCTAATCTACTTACATAAGATAAACTTAACCTACGAACTAGATACACTAACAAAGATAACCCTAAACAAGACTCACAAACACCTAAAATCAAATATATTAAACCAAAAAAATATTCATAATCAAAAAAATTTAAATATAAATAAATTAAATTATATAAAACAATAAAAATTAATTCTAAGCTAATTAAAACTATTAAATAATGCCTACGAATTAAAATTAACCCAATTAAATTAAATATAAATATTAATAAATTTAAAATCATAAGTTTTAAATATCGGTATTAGAAAATTAATTGAAAATTAAAAAATTAACCGAATAAAATCAATTCAAATATTAATAATTATAAATAGATTTTTCAGAATAACCTTAAAACACCCGATTTCTCTAGGATCAATCTTAATTTTACAGTCTTTATTAACAACTTTAATAAACTTATTATTAACAAAAAACTCCTGATACCCAATAATTTTATTCATTACCTTTAGAAGAGGAGTAATAATCATATTTATATACATATCAAGAATTTCGTCAAATGAAAAGTTTTCAGTCTCTTATAAAATAATATTAATTATAATCCTAACATGCTATTTTGTTATTATAATTAATCAAGATAGATTATTTATTTTAATAAATAATTGAATAGAAGACAAAATGACCTTACAAGAAAATGAGGAAAAAAAATCAATCCTTAAAATACTTTTAAATAATAAAATTTATTTAACAATTTTAATAACTTTAATAATTATACTTATATTAATTACAGTCTCCAATTTAACTAATTCATTTGAAGGACCATTAAAACTAACTTATGATTTAAAAAACCAACTAAAATAAATTAAATTATAGATTTTAATTAATAAATTGTAATAATGATTAAATTAAATCTTTTAATATATTGATATTTAAGGGTATATTATTATTATATAAGAAACTATCTGTGTATAATAATTTAAATATAATAAAGACAAAATAAGTATTAATATATATGTGTAAAATTATTTATATATAATTAATTAGTAATAATTTATAGTGATTATTTTTATTAATATATTTTATTTGTAATTAAATAAATTCACTATATAAATTAATATAAAATAAATATATTATTAATATATATATATAAAAATAACAAAAAAAAAAAAAAAAAAAAAAAAAAAAAAAAAAAAAAAAATTCAGCCAAACAAACATGTATCCTCAATATCCAAAATTAAAATTTTATATAAACTATTAGCTGGAATTTACTAGTTTAATAAAAACAATGATTTTGTAAATCATATATAGAAAATTTTCTGTAAATTAACTTATGAAAAAAAAAATATCCTTAATTAACAAAATTTTAATTAATTTACCAACACCCTCAAACATCTCTTACTGATGAAACTTTGGCTCAATTTTAGGTGTTTGCTTAATAATTCAATTAGTCTCAGGTATCTTCTTATCTATACATTATTCTCCAAATATTAATTCAGCGTTTAAATCTATAATTCATATCACTCGGGACGTAAATTTTGGATGAATAATACGATTAATTCATGCTAACGGGGCTTCAATATTTTTTTTCTTTATATTTTTACATACAGGTCGAGGAATATACTATGGATCTTTCCTTAAAAAAAAAGTTTGATTTTCAGGTACATTTATTATATTGATTTTAATAGCAACTGCCTTTTTAGGGTATGTTTTACCATGGGGACAAATATCCTTCTGGGGAGCCACCGTAATTACAAATTTATTATCAGCGCTACCTTATCTAGGTAACACTTTAGTTGCATGAATCTGGGGAGGGTTTTCAGTAGAAAACCCCACCCTTAACCGATTCTTCTCCTTTCATTTTATTTTACCATTTATTGTTTCTATACTAATTTTATGTCACTTAATTTTTCTACATGAAAAGGGTTCATCTAATCCCCTTGGATTAAAAAATAATGTTGATAAAATTAGCTTCCACCCTTATTTTACCTTTAAAGATATTTATGGATTTTTAGTTGTAATTTTATTATTTATTTTTATTAACTTTAAAACACCGTTTTTATTCAATGACCCAGAAAATTTTACTCCTGCTAACCCTATAATTACACCTCCTCATATTCAACCAGAGTGATACTTCCTTTTTGCCTACGCCATTCTGCGTTCAATCCCTAACAAATTGGGGGGAGTACTAGCTCTAGTAATATCTATTTTTATTATTTTAACTCTTCCATATACAGCAAATTCAAAATTTAAAAGAATAAGAATATACTTAACCAAAAAAATTCTATTTTATATATTTTGTATAACCTTTATTTTATTAACATGAATTGGGGCTAAACCTGTTGAAGACCCATTTATTGTAATAGGCCAAATTTTAACATTTACTTACTTTAGATACTTTTTAATAACACCCCTTTTAACAAAATTATATAAATAAGTTAATAATAAATATGTCTTGAAAACATAAATTTAAATTAAATTTTAATTAACTTTACTAAAAGAAGTGTAGCTAATAGACTAAAACACATAAATTTATATATATAAAAAAAAAAAATAAACTGGAAGGTAAATAAACCCTTCAACATAGAATTATCAATTTATCATAACGGAAACGAGGAAAAGAACCCCGAATTCAAATAAAAGAAAAATTGAGACACATTACCCTTAAAAAAAAAATTAATTTGAAATGATCCCCCCCTAAAAAGACAAGTCTTATTAATAATCTTATAAAAATTATATTTATATACTCTGTTAAAAAAATAAAAGAAAAGTTAAAAGAGCTATACTCTGTATTAAATCCAGATACTAATTCTGACTCTCCCTCAGAAAAATCAAATGGAGAACGGTTAGTCTCAGCTAAAACACAAGAAAATAATATTAAAAATAAAGGGTATCCAAAAAAAATAAATCAATTCAAATTCTGTGCATAAAAAAATTTTGTCAAATTTAAACTATTAAAAAAAAACACTAAATTGAATAAAAGTAAAAATATACAAACTTCGTAAGAAATACTTTGAGCTACTGAACGAATACACCCAATTAAAGAATAAGAAGAATTTGAAGATCAACTAGATAATAAAACTCTATAAACTATAAATCTTGAACAACAAATGAAAAATATTAAACCTAGGGGGAAGGAAATAAAATTAAAAATTAATGGAAATAAACACCACATATTTATAGAAGTTACTAAACCCAGAGCTGGTATAAAAAAATAAATAAATAAATTACCAAAGTAAATGTAATAAGATTCCCTTGAAAATAACTTAATTGCATCTCTAAAAGGTTGTAAAATTCCTAAAATACCTACCCTAAAGGGTCCCCTTCGTATCTGAATATAACCTAAAACTTTACGTTCTAATAAAACATAGAAAGAAACCGAAATTAAGATAAAAATGATTAAAATTAAAAAATTTAAAATAAACATATACTAACTGTAGTATATATTTACATTTTTAAATTCTAAATTTAAAGCACTTTTCTGCCAAATTAGCAGAAAATGTTTCAAATTTAAAGGTCCTTTCGTACTGATTAAATTAAAATTAAATAGATAGAAACCAACCTGGCTTACGCCGGTTTGAACTCAAATCATGTAATATTTTAAAGGTCGAACAGACCTAAAATTTTATATTCTGCTCCAAAAATTTTAATTAATTCAACATCGAGGTCGTAAACAAATTTATCTATATGGACTATACAAACTCATTACGCTGTTATCCCTAAGGTATCTTATTTTATTAATCTAAAATTTAAGATCAATTGAATTCATAAATTTATGTAAATAAACATTAAAGTTTTAAAAATTTAATTGTCACCCCAACAAAAAATTTTTATTTAAAACCCTATTTAACCTAAAACATATTCAGTTATAAAAATTTAAAGATCTATAGGGTCTTATCGTCCCATTTAAAAATTTTAGCTTTTTAACTAAAAAATTAAATTTAACCAAATTAATTAAATAAAGAATTTTTCTTGTTAAACCATTCATTCTAGACCTCAATTAAAAGACTAATTATTATGCTACCTTTGTACAGTTAAAATACTGCAGCTATTTAAATTAATTCATTGAGCAGGCCCAACTTCCAATAATTAAACTAGAAGAAATGTTTTTGATAAACAGACAGAAAATTTTATTTGCCTAGTTCATATAATAAAAATTTTAATTTACTAATTTAATCATAATTTTTATAAAGAGACATTTTATATAAAAATTTTGTTAAAAATTAAATCAAATGGTATAAAAAGAATATTTTAAAACAAATTTATTAAGAAAAAAAATTTTAATCCTACAATTTCTTTACCCCCCCCCATAAAAAAATTATAAAATTTAAATTAGATTAACCCAAATTAAATTTGTGACAAAAAATGTAAGTAAAAAAAACTTTTATAAAAAAATCACCTAAATTAAATTTATTTACAAAATAACCAGATATCAGATTAAACGATTTTCATTTCGAATCCTAATCAATTTTATTAAAATTTATGAAATAATTAAAACCAAATTAACTAAAATCTTAATATTTCGGGAAAATTTAATTTATAATAGAAAATTAATTAACCCTGATACAAAAGGTACAATAAAAAAATTTACTTTTCAATAATTTTCAATGTAAAATCCTTTACAGTCAAAATTTTAAATAATTTTTTTGAAATTTTTAATTAAACAAAAAATTACTTTTTAAATAAATCATTTATAAATTAATAAATTCGAGAAAATTCAGATAAAACTGAATTGAACAGTTTAAACTAATTATTGTAAAAAATTACTTCACCATGAATACATCTGCTAGATACACTTTCCAATACATCTACTTTGTTACGACTTGTCTCAATAAATGAGAATGACGGGCGATATGTACATAAATCAGAGCATAATTCAAAAATTTTAATTAAATTAATTACTTTTAAATCCAGTTTAAAAATTAATTTAACTAATTTTCTACAAACAAAAATTAATGTAACCCATTATACCTTAAACATAACTGCACCTTGACCTAAATTAATTTAAAATTTTTAAAAAAGAAAATTTATCTCAAAATATATTCAATTATAGAGATATACAAGAAAATTTAAGTAAGAAAAATCGTGGTTTATCAATTTAACCTACAGGTTCCTCTAAAAAGTTTAATAAACCGCCAAATCAATTTAATTTTTTATGTAACTAAAATCCTAAAAAGAAGTTTAATTAAATTTAAATAATAGGGTATCTAATCCTAGTTTAAACCCAAAATTATGAAGAATTCATATATATAACTAATTTTAATTTATTTCACCCCCATTAAAATAAATCTAATTAACTACCATATTAATCTCCCAATTAAAAATAAAAGCTTAAGGATGATGTATAACCGCGAATGCTGGCACATCATTTTACTCCCATTGTATTATTAAATTAACTAAAGTTACCCCCCAATAACCTATTTAATTCTAAATACTGAAAATACCCCCCGTAATTTTTTAAACCAACCCCCTATTTAAAATTTTACATCTATTTTCACTTAAAAACCTTTCTCTTATTTTGATCAAATAATTCTAATGAAATAAAAACTAATACGGAACTATTAGAATTTTATTTATATTATTAAACCCCCCCCATTTTTTTTTTTTCCTCCCCCTGAATTTTTTTTCCCCCAAAAATCAAGCATATTAATATATATATAATAGGAATAAAGTATTAATATATACATATATATATATGTTTTTTTTTTTTTTTTTTTTTTTACTAATATACATATATATATTAATGATATATTTATTTTATATTAATTTATATAGTGAATTTATTTAATTACAAATAAAATATATTAATAAAAATAATCACTATAAATTATTACTAATTAATTATATATAAATA